CTCTTATTATAGTGTGTGCTTCCGGAGGGGCACGTATGCAAGAAGGAAGTTTGAGCTTGATGCAAATGGCTAAAATATCTTCTGCTTTATATGATTATCAATCAAATAAAAAGTTATTCTATGTACCAATCCTTACATCTCCTACTACTGGTGGGGTGACAGCCAGTTTTGGTATGTTGGGGGATATCATTATTGCCGAACCCAATGCCTACATTGCCTTTGCGGGTAAAAGAGTAATTGAACAAACATTGAATAAAACAGTACCCGAAGGTTCACAAGCGTCTGAGTATTTATTCCAGAAGGGTTTATTCGATCTAATCGTACCACGTAATCCTTTAAAAGGCGTTCTGAGTGAGTTATTTCAACTCCACACTTTCTTTCCTTTGAATCAAAATTAGAACATTAAGTCCATTATTTTGAGCAAACAAGTAATTCGTTTATCGGAATACAAGTGAAATTGAGACGAATGGGTTTTCTTTGTTGACATAAGATCTAATTGTATAACGAATCAAAAGTCACATAAAATCGGAAATTTGACCCTTTTTCTATATTCCTGATTATTGATCAAGAAGTCTCTATTAACAAGATAAAAGATGAAATTCTTTTTTTCGTGAAATTAGGCAAATAAAAAAATCTTCTTCTCGTCATATATAATTAAATTAAAATCTAGAAAATATAGTATAGAATTTTTTATCTTTCTATAGCGTACGATAATCCTATTTTGACTAAGAATCCCTGCTGGATGGGATTCTAACAAACCCTTGAATCAATATAAATAGAATAATCAATATAAATAGAATCTAATTCATTAAAAAAAACTTTTTGCTTAGTGAATGAAATTCGAAGACAAGAGCAAAAAATGAAGAAAATAATATCTCATCCATATCCTCTCAAATTTTTCATGTAGAAAGATGAAAAACTACATTATATACTCACTTAGACTTAGATAGTAGATACTTATATTATTTTTAATTAATAATTAATTCTTAATAGATATAGATATTAATAAAAATTTTAAGTAGTAATAATTCCAATTTAGAATTATCAAATTATAATCAAATCAAATTATTATAATATAAATACTATATATTATNNATAATAAATATAAAATCTAAATAATAATAACAGGTACAAATAGTAAATCGAGGTACCCATTCTATGACAAATCTTAATTTTCCCTCTGTTTTGGTCCCTTTAGTAGGCCTAGTATTTCCGGCAATCGCAATGGCTTCTTTATTTCTTCATGTTCAAAAAAACAAGATTGTTTAGAGCCGAGGGCGCAAAATCTTATTTTTTTTTTTCAAAACTGACGCTTGTATCATAACACAGATATCCATTTAGCTAAATATGGTATAAGAGGCTTCCGTCGAAATCTCCCCAAAATGCTATTAGCTAGTTTCAAATAGACCCGAATCGCCGAATAGCTGAACTGTAAAGTTGGTCTATCTATATACATGTGGCTATCTTTAGTGAGTCATACGAAGGGTGTGTTATTAGTTTAGATCTAACCAATTTAATGAATTACTCCTAAAGGTTCACATCAAACTAGTGCTAGTTGATGCGAGTTACTTCGGAAATAAACGGCAAATTCATTTGGGGTATTCTCTCAATTCCAAAAAAAGCAACCGGATCAAGTATGAGTTGTCGATCAGAACATATATGGATAGAACCTATAACGGGGGCTCGAAAAACAAGTAATTTCTGCTGGGCTGTTATCCTTTTTTTAGGTTCATTAGGATTCTTGTTGGTTGGAACCTCGAGTTATCTTGGTAGAAATTTGATATCTTTATTTCCGTCTCAGCAAATAGTTTTTTTTCCACAAGGGATTGTGATGTCTTTCTATGGGATCGCGGGTCTTTTTATTAGCTCCTATTTGTGGTGCACAATTTCGTGGAATGTAGGTAGTGGTTATGATCGATTTGATAGAAAAGACGGAATAGTGTGTATCTTTCGTTGGGGATTCCCTGGAAAAAATCGTCGGGTCTTCCTCCGATTTCTTATAAAAGATATTCAGTCCGTCAGAATAGAAGTTAAAGAGGGTATTTATGCTCGTCGTGTCCTTTATATGGATATCAGAGGCCAGGGAGCCATTCCATTGACTCGTACTGATGAGAATTTTACTCCACGGGAAATGGAACAAAAAGCTGCTGAATTGGCTTATTTCTTGCGTGTACCTATTGAAGTATTTTAACAAATCAGCTGAGAAATTAATGCTTTCTCGCGGGAGGGCAAAAAAGCAAGAATCCTCTTTTTCTATAAAATAACTTAATTGGGGTTTCTTCAGAACATTCATTCGAGTCAAAGCAGACATATATGGAACAAGTATAAAAAAACCTTTTTGTGCTCCTTAATGACGAAAAATTTGGATCTCTTATAATGTAGCCAATTTATTTATGTCGTTTTTTGTCACTCATTTTTCACAATATTTTTCAGAAAATTACCTCAATTATTCTATCGATGACTACTCATAGTCAGTTAAATTTTTTCGAAATATTAGAGGTTTTTTTTATATAATGATAGAAAAGGAGTTCTTTTGTCTCAAAATCTGAATACTATTCATATTCATTATTTAAAGTGGTTTTTCCGGGCGTTCATCGAAAAGAGATATATGCTTCGAATTTAACTGATTGAGATATAGGGAAACAATTTTTATTATATTATTTATTCATATATATTCATTCGAATTTTTCATCTTTTTCCGTATTTTTTTCTAGATTCAAGGCCTAACCACGAAATCACAAATAAAAAAGAGTGAATAGATTCATAGGTTTGATAACTTGTAATAGAACTATGCGTGAGAGAAATATTAGATTACATAGAGTCGACGAATGAGATGGGTTCATTAACAATTCACAGATGAAAAAATGGCAAAAAAGAAAGCATTCACTCCTCTTTTATATCTTGCATCTATAGTATTTTTGCCCTGGTGGATTTCTCTCTCCTTTCAAAAAAGTCTGGAATCATGGGTTACTAATTGGTGGAACACTAGGCAATCCGAAACTTTTTTGAATGATCTTGAAGAAAAGAGTATTCTAGAAAAATTCATAGAATTAGAGGAACTCCTCTTCTTAGAGGAAATGATCAAGGAATACTCGGAGACACATCTACAAAACCTTCGTATAGGAATTCACAAAGAAACAATCCAATTAATCAAGATACACAACGAGGGTCGTATTCATACGATTTTGCACTTCTCGACAAATATAATATGTTTCATTATTCTAAGTGGTTATTCTATTTTGGGTAATAAAGAACTCGTTATTCTTAATTCTTGGGCTCAAGAATTCCTATATAACTTAAGTGACACAATAAAAGCTTTTTCTCTTCTTTTATTAACTGATTTATGTATCGGATTTCATTCGCCCCATGGTTGGGAACTGATGATTGGCTTTGTCTACAAGGATTTTGGATTTGTTCATAATGATCAAATTATATCTGGCCTTGTTTCCACTTTTCCAGTCATTCTAGATACAATTTTAAAATATTGGATTTTCCGTTATTTAAATCGCGTATCTCCGTCACTTGTAGTGATTTATCATTCAATGAATGACTGAAAAATTATCTACCTAATCCAATTATAATGTTTCTTACTTTGCAGTTGTACATAAGCAAAGCATTGAAAATCGCTTTCTATTTCTACCCATCCCGGAGATTCATCCTATATTCCTATATATATTAATCGAGTCAAAACAAATTATTCCAGTAAATAACAGAATCGTGGATAGGAAACTCCATTAGTGACCTACCCAAATTTATTGTATAAATATATTTTCGGGATCAATGGTTGGACCATGCAAACTAGAAATACTTTTTCTTGGATAAAGGAACAAATTACTCGATCTATTTCCATATCGCTCATGATATATATCATCACTCGTACATCCATTTCAAATGCATATCCCATTTTTGCACAGCAGGGTTATGAAAATCCACGAGAAGCGACTGGACGTATTGTATGCGCCAATTGCCATTTAGCTAATAAACCGGTGGATATTGAGGTTCCGCAAGCGGTACTTCCCGATACTGTATTTGAAGCAGTTGTTCGAATTCCTTATGATATGCAAGTGAAACAAGTTCTTGCTAATGGTAAAAAAGGAGCCCTGAATGTGGGGGCTGTTCTTATTTTACCAGAGGGTTTTGAATTAGCCCCTCCCGATCGTATTTCCCCCGAGATAAAAGAAAAGATGGGCAATGTGTCTTTTCAGAGCTATCGCCCCAATCAAAAAAATATTCTTGTCATAGGCCCTGTTCCTGGTCAGAAATATAGTGAAATCACCTTTCCTATTCTTTCCCCCGACCCCGCTACTAAGAAAGACACCCACTTCTTAAAGTATCCTATATACGTAGGCGGAAACAGGGGAAGGGGCCAAATTTATCCTGACGGGAGCAAGAGTAACAATACAGTTTATAATGCTACAGCATCAGGTATAGTAAGCAAAATCCTACGAAAAGAAAAGGGGGGATACGAAATAACCATAGCGGATGCATCGGATGGACGTCAAGTTGTTGATATTATCCCTCCGGGGCCAGAGCTTCTTGTTTCAGAAGGCGAATCTATCAAATTGGATCAACCGTTGACAAGTAATCCTAATGTGGGCGGATTTGGTCAGGGAGATGCAGAAATAGTACTTCAAGATCCATTACGTGTACAAGGCCTTTTGTTCTTCTTCGCATCTGTTATTTTGGCACAAATATTTTTGGTTCTTAAAAAGAAACAGTTCGAGAAGGTTCAATTGTCCGAAATGAATTTCTAGACTCGCGGATTTATCGACATCAAGTTTATAAAAAGAACCAAATTCTTTTTAGTAATTATGATTATCTATGATAAAAAATGAAATTATAAAAAGCCCTTTTGTTTGTTTATACTCTTTTTCTCCGAGATGCCGGGAATTCCTTGTACCAAATTCCTAGCCATGATTGTGAAGAAGACTTTTTGACTTGACCCCCTCTTTTTTTTATCAAAAATGGGGTGATGTTATTATGTTGCTATTGTGTCAGAT